TCCAGCCGGGGAGAGAAAGACTACTCTTTAATCCAGCCGGGGAGAGAAAGACCCCCCCCCCCCCCGAGAACGCTTCATAAATGAAGCGGTTTGAGGGAGGGGTTTTTCTCGGAGGCTAAGTTAAAGCTTAACATATGGCGTTACCCAAATAGTACATAAAACCTATATCATGAGAAATTAAACTTCAATGTCAATTATCTTGAAAATCGTGTCACCTATTAAGACCAACTCACCAGCTATCTCAGGGGAACTTTTTGGTAGGAGGGGGGTTTCGGCCCCCATTTTAGAAGTTTTTAGAAGTTTTTGGGAGCTAAAATTGGGATGATTCAAATTTGCATTTCTCAGGCTTAAGGGGAAGGTGTTGAATAGGGCTATTTTTCGGAATAAACTCAATAGACCTTCCATCAGTATTGATAAAGTGACATACAAAATTCCCTAAACGCAATGTTTAAGCTGATTTTTAGTGATTTTAAGGGTTTTTGGCTCTAAAATTTTAAACTAATTTAGGCATATAGAACGTCATTTAAATCATATTAAATAAAGAAAACAATTTAATAGAACTTATATATAAGAACATATATAAATACCCTATTAATTTACTTACCCTAACACTATCTGTTAGGGTAAATAAATTAGTAGGGTATTTATAAATATATTAAATTTTATACCCTCTGTAGAGGGTTGTATTAAATGAGATAATGATTATATTTACCCTGGAACAACAAATCTTCCAGGGTAAATATAATCAATATCTCTGTATTATTATAGAAACCCTCTACAGAGGGTTTAAATAAAATTTAATATTTATATAAATGATATAAATAATTTACATTCACCACTCTTTTATCACTCTGATAAAAGAGTGGTGAATGCAATATACAGAACGTTATATATAATAATACTATATATATATGCAGGCTTAACTCCTTAAGTAAGACCCCTCTCGAACATGTGGGTACAACCTCACATGTTCGAGAGAGGGGGGGGGTCTTACTGTGGAGTCAGCCTGCATACAAATACACATGAACATACCAGAACACATGAACATACCAGAATACATGAACATACCAGAATACATGAACATACCAGAACACATGAACATACCAGAACACATGAACATATACACATATTTCGACGTTAGCTGGATACTATTTCAGTATATACGAGATTAAATTTGGGCTGAACAGTTCATTTTCATCTAATATTTACGGTCCATAGGGGTGGGTTAGTTCCCTATTTTCCTTTAAATTTTGTTCTGCTCTTCTCTTAGACATAAATAAACTAAATCCAGTACTCAATTAAATTTCCGTGAACAATTTATGATTGATTCCGTACACATCATTTAACTTCATTTAATAGGATGTCGGTCACCAATCTTTTTTAGCGGTCATTCTCAGGCATTATGTTACATTTACTCTACTCTTACATCAATTAAGTATTCAAAAACAATATAATGAATTTTATTGTAGATTATATCTCTTACTGAGTAAAACTGATCTATTATAGTTCCTACTAATTTGGGGTCGATTTCTCCTGTCAAATGACTATTTTGTGGTGGGTCCACTTAATATGGCGGCTAGAGAATGGGTTTCGGCCGCTCGCAGGGCATACTGCTTTTGGATCCCTTTCCATTCTACTCGTTCTATTGGGTTTATGTAACTTAACCCTAGCATTCTACTAACCAGTAGTCAGGATAGGGCGCAATCACCCTTGTTCTACGACTGTTTGAGTATTTCCCTTTATACCTTTATTTTAGTTCCTTATTTTTCTTTTATTTTGCGAGTCTGAGTAGAAGTTTGATTCTAGCTGGGCTGTTTACTTTTTCTTCGAGTCATATGCAGGGTATTCATCTAGATCAGTGGCGCAGTGATTGGTATTACTACCTATTTCTTAGGGGTAGCGATGGATAAAATAGGGGGATCATTCTGTGCCAGCATCCGCGGTCATACAGTTTCCTAAAGTAAACATTTTAGGGTAATAAGGGGGTTTTGATACAAGAGCGTGTTATTTTAACAGGGGTGAAATCTGTATTTATCATGAATCTTTTGGTTAAAGCACCTTTTAGGTGGTCAAATGACTAGGATTAGATACCCTATTAGTCCACTCTTAACTAACCTGGGTAGTAGCATTGAAACCTAAAGAATTTGGCGGTTTCTAAACCTACTAGAGGAACCTGCTCCATAAACGACAATCCACGAAAAAATTTACCCGGGCTAGTCACGCAGCTTATATACCGTCGTTCAGGGGACTAAATAAATAAATCCCCTTAAAAGCTTAGGCTAGCAAATCAGATCAAGGTGTAGCTCATGCCCGGGAGAGGGTGGGTTACAATGAAAACTCATACGGAATTTCTATTTTATGATAGTAAAGAAGGTGGATTTAGAAGTAAGACCTAATACACTGAAAAAGGCTCTTAGAAATGTACACATCGCCCGTCGCTCTCTTGTCCGAAGAGATAAGTCGTAACAAAGTAGGTGAACCGGAAGGTTCATCTTGAAAGAGGGGAGGGAGTTTGAATAAACATCTTATTTACATTAAGAAGATACTTTAGAGTACTTCTCAAACTCTGGTTTATATCACTATTTAAAATAATATTATATAAGTAAAAGAATTGAATTTTATCCACAAAAAAGTACTGAGAAGGAAAGTTTCGTTAATTTTAAAGAAGTTATTTATTATACCTTTTGTATCAGGGTTTATCTAATTTTGACCAGTATTGTCAAATCCCGAAATAAGGTGATCTATGTTAATTAAAGATGACTGTTTCATAATTCTCTTCAAGATTAATGTCGGTGTAAAAAATATTTCGTACCTTTATATCTGGTTGGCATAAGACTCCTTTAGGGTACTCCACAAGGAAGATTTTCTAGGGGACGAGCTCTAGAAAAAATTACATCAAACCACCGTCAGTGATATGAATAGGCTTAAAAGTTGCCAGGGTGTAATAACCAGGCTCACTTAGATAATAATTTAAAGTTGATTAATTCAACCTAGCCAGTGCTGGTTATTAATATCCAGCAGTTATAATGATAAAATTAGTATAAGTATAAAAATATAATAGAATTTATTCTAAAAATTCTGGAAGGAATTCGGCAAAACTCGCTTCCGCCTGTTTAACAAAAACATCGCCTCCTAATTTTAGGAGGTCGGGCCTGCCCACTGATTAATTAAAGGGCCGTGGTATATTGACCATGCGAAGGTAGCATAATCATTAGCCTTTTGATTTGAGGCTGGAATGAATGGTCTGACGAGAGGCAACCTGTCTCCTTAATTAACTCGAATTTAATCTTTAAGTGAAAAAGCTTAAATATTCTTGGAGGACGATAAGACCCTATAGATCTTTACATCCGGATCTTTTATCTAACGGTGGGTAATCGGGTGGAAGAAGAGGATGTTTGGTTGGGGCGACGTCGAGAGGAGAAGAAACACTCGAGAATATATACACATTGACAAATGATCATTGATCCTTAGATGAATACGGAGTAAGTTACCTTAGGGATAACAGCGTAATTCTTTTTGAGAGTCCAAATCGACAAAAGAGTTTGCGACCTCGATGTTGGTTCAGGGATCCTACTCGGTGCAGCAGCTTAGTTAGGCAGTCTGTTCGACTATTAAACCCCTACGTGATCTGAGTTCAGACCGGCGTAAGCCAGGTTAGTTTCTACCCCCAAGACAAACTTATCCAAGACAGTACGAAAGGACCTCCTGGGGTTTTATATCAACTTGGCAGACAAATGCATTAGATTTAGGATCTATTTATAAGGATACCTTAGTTGATAGCATGGGCATAGATGATTTATTTTATTTTTCTCCAAATAATTATGGTCTTAGTTTCAGTCGCTTTTTTAACACTACTAGAGCGAAGGGTATTAGGGTATATTCAATTACGTAAGGGTCCTAATAAGGTGGGGTTCGCGGGGTTACTTCAGCCATTCTCCGATGGAATCAAACTTTTCTGTAGGGAAGTTTCACTCCCGTTAGTTTCTAACTTCATACCCTATCTCGTGGCTCCCGTCTTTAGTCTATTCCTTTCTTTCTTCTTATGGACATTAATTCCATTTACATCTTACGGCGCTAAATTTAGCTTATCATTCCTCTTGGTCATTTGTGCTATAAGAGTGGGGGTTTATAGCATTATAGTAGCCGGTTGATCTTCCAACTCCAAGTATTCTTTGCTGGGAAGAATTCGGGCAGGGGCTCAAACCATCTCTTATGAAGTGAGCTTGATCATTATCCTTCTCTCCCCTCTAATATTATCCAAAACTCTCGATTTAAGCGGGTATTTAGTTAAGTCCTCTTACTCCGGGTGAGCCCTATACCTTTGTCTTCCCTTAGGGGCCTGCTGATTTATTACAATCTTGGCAGAAACTAATCGTACTCCATTTGATTTAGCTGAAGGAGAGTCTGAATTAGTGTCGGGGTTTAATACGGAATATATGGGGGTTGGGTTCGCGCTTATTATGTTATCTGAATACGCCAGCATTCTTTTCATATCTTTATTATTCAGTGTGGTTTTCGGGGGGATAAGCTTTTTAATGTTTTCTACCATCGTATACTTCTATCTCTGAAGACGGGGGTCTTACCCTCGCTATCGGTACGATAATTTAATATACCTATGTTGAAAGAGTCTCCTACCGGTATCTTTAATATTCCTTTGCTTTTATTGAGGCCTCTGTCAAGGTGGTTAATACCAAAGATCCCTGGTTGTACGATCAACCCCATTCTGCTTTCAAAACAGATGCTCTATTGAGCTAAGGGACCATATTAAATGATTTTGTCGTTTACATTAATTATAATAGGAGTAAATAGGAAATAGGAGAAATAGAGACATGTGAGGATTTGACCTAAAATAATATAAGGTTCTTCTACAGGTCGTGCTCCGATTCAGGTAAGGAGTAAAAAGATCGAAACCCACGATCAAAATAGGGGTTGAGCTACAGAGTAAAACTCAAGGCCTCGGAATTTGGGCTTAAATGTAAAGGGTAGAGAAATAAGAATGAGGATAGAAGAGACGAGTGCAATTACCCCTCCTAATTTATTCGGAATGGATCGGAGGATAGCATATGCAAATAGGAAATACCACTCCGGTTGAATGTGGGCTGGAGTAACCAGCGGGTTGGCGGGAATAAAATTGTCTGGGTCTCCGAGCAGATAGGGGCTAATTAGGGAAAGCGCTACCAAGAGAAATACAAGAATTATAAAGCCCACGGTATCCTTAATAGTAAAGTAGGGGTGAAAGGGTAGTTTGTCCACATTGGCGTTAATCCCTAGAGGATTATTAGAGCCTCTTTGGTGAAGAAATAAAAGGTGGATCATAGTTAAGCCGGCAACTAAAAAGGGAATTAAAAAATGAAAGGTGAAGAAGCGTGTGAGAGTGGGGTTATCTACGGCAAACCCCCCCCAGAGTCATTGAACTACATCATTCCCAATGTAGGGGACCGCCGACACTAGATTTGTAATTACAGTAGCCCCTCAAAAGGATATCTGTCCCCATGGAAGGACATATCCCAAAAAGGCGGCGGCCATTACTAGAAATAATAGGGCGATCCCAGTTATTCATGTTTCAAAGTAGTGGAATGACCCATAATATATTCCTCGACCAATATGAAAATAAATGCAGATAAAGAAAAAGGAGGCGCCATTGGCGTGAATCGTTCGAAGAAGTCACCCATAATTAACGTCTCGACAAATGTGGGCCACTCTAGAGAACGCCAGATCAATTCTCGCGGTGTAATGCATAGCTAGAAAAAGGCCAGTGACGATTTGAATGATTAGACAGAGTCCTAGTAGGGATCCGAAGTTTCATCAAATAGAGATATTGGCCGGGACAGGTAGGTCCACTAGAGCAGAATTAACAATTTTCAGGGTAGGTTGCGTCTTACGTAAAGATAACATTTTAATAGCTAAGCCCCGACGGGTCTAAATCATGGATCGGAGGGGCTTTTTATTTATATTTAAAAAATCGATAACTAGCAAGAGAGCTAAAAATAAATAAACTACTACGAAGCAATAGGTGAGGAGAGCGAGATTTCTGATACTAAAGTTGATCACCATATAGTCGGCAGGGCGTTGGTACCCTAGTGAAGTGCTCGATATCATTTCAGTCCTAGTCAGGATTAGTAGAAAAATGATAGCTGTGGGGAAGGTTCAGAGGAAAGAGGTCAATCTAATATTAAATTTCTCATTAGCACTTAGGGAGGAGACATAAATAAATATTACAAGGATTCCTCCTAGGAAAATCAAAAAAAGAATCAACGAAATTCATAGAGAAATATTTTTTAAAGAGATGCAAACTAGAAGAGTCTGGGCGAAGAGGGATATAATAAAGGCGAGCGGGTGGTTGAGTAGGAGTATTAGTATAGAGACAATAACGATAAATCTTAGCACATCAAAAGGTAGTTTAATAAAAATATTAACTTTGGAAGTTAAAGATGTTCATTACTCTTTTGAAGACTGAGAGATTTCTCTAAATTCGGTTTACAAGACCAATATTATTTTTTAATTACACAGTCAATTTTAATAATTTACCTATCCCTTCTCTTAGGGTTATTAATCTTTTCTTCAAGAAGCAAACACCTCTTAGTGACTCTACTTAGACTGGAATTCCTTATCCTTCTATTATTCAGACTTCTCATGTATTCAAATCATATGAGAATAATAAACGCATTTACTTTCCTTAGAATTACAGTATGTGAAGGAGCTTTAGGGCTGTCGGTCTTAGTGTCTTTAGTGCGATCATCTGGTTCAGACCAAGTGCAATTTTTAAATGAGTAAGTGAGGTTTTACTTCAGGTTTAGCATATCTAATACTTACTTATAGATTGATATTGGAATTTCATTTAGGGTGGGGAACCATTCTCCTGACGCTGAGTTCGGGGGTGTTTTTTTTGATAGTCATCAGACTTAAGCCAAATTGGCCTCTAACTTATAGAGTTATTTTATTAAGCCTTTTTATTCTTCTATGGCTGACCTTCACTACTCAGTCATTTATTGGATTTTACGTGTTTTTTGAATGTTCTTTAATTCCTACAGCTATTCTAATTCTCGGTTGAGGTTACCAACCGGAACGGCTCCCTGCTTCTTATTACTTTCTGTTTTATACACTACTCTCCTCTTTACCCCTTCTCTTTGTAATTGTTACTCACACAAGTATTTATTCATCATCTATTCTGCAATTTTGAGGGGATTTTAGAGATAGCACAATTTTCTTGCTAGTAATTCTGTCATTCTTGGTCAAGCTCCCTATTTATTTTACTCATATTTGACTCCCTAGGGCCCATGTGGAGGCACCTGTTACTGGTTCTATGGTGCTAGCCGCTATTCTTCTGAAATTAGGTGGTTATGGTCTTTATTTAGTTCAGGGGTTAAATATATACAGTGAAACTATAGTAATAAGAATCTGTATGTTAGGGGGAATTTATAGCTGTTTAATTTGTCTCCGACAATCTGATGTTAAATCTTTAATTGCTTATTCTTCTGTAGCTCATATGTCATTCGTTATTCTAGCTATATTAGCATCCGGCTATCACCTTAATATCAGATCAATTTTAATGATGGTTTCTCATGGGATCTGTTCCTCTGGGTTATTTTATTTGAGTTATCTATTCTATACCCGTATTTGAAGTCGTAGTTTCTTGTTGACTCGTAGAACAATTTCACTCTTACCATATTTATGTTTTTGGTGACTCGGTCTTAGATTTTTTAACATAGGACTCCCTCCGTCGGCCAATTTTTTTTCTGAGATATATTTCTTTATTGGCGTTTTCAGTTTAGATTGGTTGATAGTGGCCCTATCCGGAATTTTATGTTTTTTATCATCTTGCTATTGCATTTATCTTTACTCTAGCACCAGCCACGGAGAGAGTCTTTATATTTCTAGCTGGTTAGATTATAGCTTGCGAGAATATCTAATCAGAAGAGCTCATTTCATTCCCTTATTGGGAATGATTTTTTTCTACTGTTATAGTTTAAAAGAACATTAGTTTGTGGAGCTAAAGGAGAGCATTTCTGACAGTATTGTTATATTTTGTATTAGGTTACATGTTATTAGTTACTAGTGGGGTATCTATGTGTTGTTCATTCGCATTATTTACATTAGATGAGGTTTATTTATTAAAGATATCTCTATTACACTTAGATTACCAATTGTGTTTAGACTGATTGGGCATATCATTCATCTTTTTAGTTCTTCTGATCTCTTCTCAAGTAGTAATTTATTCTTCTTATTATATGAGCGAGGAGGTTTTTATAGGTCGTTTCATACATATATTGCTAGGATTTATTCTATCTATGATCTTGTTAATTGTTTCATCGGACGGACTGAGATTAATACTAGGTTGGGATGGGCTCGGTATTACTTCCTACCTCCTAATTATATTTTACAAAAATTATGTGTCCTCTTCTAGAGGAATAATCACAGTTTTAAGAAACCGGGTAGGAGATGTATTGATTTTATGATCATTGGGGCTAATATTTTATTCAAAAAGTTGGGATTATGTATTTTTAAGATACTTTTCTTCATCAGTCATAGTTTTCTTTATTGTGTCTTCCTTTACTAAGAGAGCTCAGCTTCCCTTTTCCGCATGATTACCTGCAGCTATGGCAGCTCCTACACCTGTTTCTTCGTTGGTTCACTCCTCTACATTAGTAACCGCAGGGATTTACTTAATAATTCGTCTATCACCCTCGTTTGAGAGAGGGGGGTGTTTCCTGCTTATCGTTGCAGGAGCCGTGACTTCATTTTTCTCGGGACTGGCTGCATTTGGGGAGAATGATTTAAAACGAGTAATCGCATTATCTACTCTGAGTCAATTAGGGGTGATGATATTCTCTCTAGGGTTGGGGTTGACACTATTTTGCTATTTCCACCTATTTGCTCACGCACTTTTCAAAGCTCTTCTTTTTATATGCTCAGGGGTAGTGATTCATTCATTAGGTGTACAGGATATGCGTCGGATAGGGGGGGTTTCTAAAATACTTCCATATACAAGTCATATCATTCTGGTATGTTCTTTAAGATTAATAGGATTCCCATTTTTATCGGGCTTTTTCTCAAAGGACTTAATCATTGAATCTTCAGAAGAATCATTTATAATTATTCCTAGTATCCTTATACTAATTTCATGTCTCTTGACGAGAGTTTATTCATCTCGAATTGCCCTAATATGTCTTTGCTCACATAATTACAATCTGAGTTGTCAATACAGGGATGAAGAGGGGAATTATTTAATCCCTCTCTTTATTCTCTATTGGGGGGCCGTTGTAGGGGGTTATTTATTCTATTGGGGGTTCTTAGGATACATAAGACCTATTTTAGGGGGATTTGAAAAAATTATACTTCTATGCTTTGTAGGAGGGGGGGTCATATTACCTTACTTTATTAAATTATATAGTTTTAATTTAAGACACTGTCTAGGGAGTATATTTTTTTTGCCATTCATTACAGGATATATGAGTTCAACTCCCTTGCTCGTGGGGGAACTTCTCCTCTATAAGGGGGATCAGGGGTGGGTAGAAGAAATAGGACCATCCCTAGTTTATGAAAATAGATTGTGGGGGTCATCTCTATTTTCACTCTTGTCATCCTCTTCATATAGGGTAATTATTTTAGGTTCTTTACTCTCTTTATTAATCATCTATTTCCATAGCTTAGCAAGAGCACAACACTGAAGATGTCGAGGCGGATCATTCCTGGAAATATTTAAAAGACATATGTCTGTCTATACATTGAAAATGTATTGTATTATCTATACTACATAAATAGGCAACGAGTAGAATCTAACTACCCGGTCGGAGAGTTAGCAGCTCCCTTCCTTCTTCCTGCCTCTTAGCAGGGGTTATCCCTTGCTCTTCAGTAACAATGAAGCGCTATTTATTAGCTTCTGCTAAAGAGTGAGGGCCAATAGGCCTAAATTCAGGTCGAAACTGGATTTGATATATCAATTCTTACTCTGAGAGAAGGAACATCCTCTTTTAGGGTGCAAACCCAATGTTCTACTTAAACTATTCTCCTATAGGGGAAGTCTCATAGGGTCATTACTTATTTAATTCATCTAAGGGCTCCCTCTTTTCATTCATAGAGTAGTCCGATGGTGAGGACAAAAGAAAAGAAAACAACTAAGTAGGTTCCTATAATTGAGACATTTAGAAACACTACGGGCAGAAGAAGGGTGATCTCTACATCAAAAATAAGAAAAACTAAGGTAATTACGAAGAATCGAATGGAAAAGGGGGTGCGGGAAGAATTTAGTGGGTCAAACCCGCATTCAAAAGGAGAACTCTTCTCACGATCAAGAGAGGTTTTTTTATTTACTAGGACCCCTAGGACTAATATGACAAAAACAATGATTAAAATTGTCAATCAAACTAAAATAATTATCTTTCCCTAGCAGGTTCTCTTGATTGGAAGTCAAGTATAATATCTATACTAGAAAGATTCTATTCCCCCCATCAGTAAATAGAGAGATAGAGAAATAACCAAACAACATCTACAAAGTGTCAGTATCAAGCCGCAGCTTCAAACCCGAAGTGATGTTGAGGGGAGAAATAGCACTTAGCATGACGTATTGCACAAACTATAAGAAAAACAGTACCAATAAGTACATGAAGGCCATGAAAGCCTGTTGCTAGAAAAAACGTAGATCCGTAAATTCTATCTGCAATAGTGAAAGAGGCTTCTATATACTCTAATCCCTGTAGTAATGAGAAGTATACCCCTAGAAGAACAGTCACTAAAAGTCCTTGTAGACATTGATCAAAATTATTCTCTATAAGTGCATGGTGGGCTCAAGTTACCGTCACTCCTGAAGCTAAAAGAATTCTTGTATTAAGCAAAGGTACTTGAAATGGGTTAAATCTTTCTACCCCAATCGGTGGCCATAGAGCTCCAACTTCAATATTCGGTGATAAACTTCTATGAAAAAACGCTCAAAAGAAGGATACAAAAAAGAAAATCTCAGAAATGATAAAGAGGATCATTCCCCATCGTAGGCCGAAGCCAACTTTACTCGAATGTATTCCCTGGAAAGTAGCTTCTCGTGAGACATCACGTCATCATTGATAGGAGACGATTATAACCGTAATTAATCCTGTAAGAAATAATACTCTGTCAAAAGAGTGAAATCATTTGACAAGACCTGAGGTCATCACAAAGGCTCCTATGCCTGTGGCCAAAGGCCATGGTCTAACGTTAACTAAATGATAGGGGTGATTTAATTGATTCATTATTCTCTTGCGTAGAGAGTTATCAAAGTCATAAAGACATAAGATTGGATGATAGCAACAGAGAATTCTAGCACCAAAAGAACAATTTGCACAAATACTACGACTACGGTAACATATATATTTTCCATGGTGCCTTGGCTTCCTAGGAGAGTTAGAAGGAGGTGGCCGGCAATTATGTTGGCTGCAAGTCGCACTGAGAGAGTAACAGGCCGAATAAGGTTTCTAATAATTTCAATCAGCACCATAAAGGGCATGAGGGGTGTCGGCGTCCCTAGGGGGACGAGGTGGGCCAAGGCATTTAAAGTTTCCTTAGCTCAAGCGTAAATAACAAAAGAGGCCCATAGGGGTACCGCCAATCTCAAGGTAACTGTCAAATGTCTGGTAGCAGTAAAAATATATGGAAACAAGCCGACAAAATTATTAAATAGGATAAACAAAAAAAGAGCAATTACTAGAATGTTGGCTCCGATTCTAGCTGTCCCTATAAGCAGGGACATTTCTCGGTTTAACCCATTTAAGATTTTTCTAGCCAAAAATTGAGCTCGTGACGGGACTAATCAAAAAGCCATCATTATAAATAAAAGTGGGGTGAGCATTCTCAATCAATTAGATAAAAAAGAGGAAGTCGGATCAAATACTGAGAATAGATTCGTTATCATTTTCAACTCGGGTAAACAACTTTATTTAATAGCGTCTTAGTAGGGGATATCGGTTGCGGCTGATAGAGGAAAAAGATCAGAGCTATAAGAATCCATAGGAGGAGTATGGAGGCAAAAAAGATTATAATTCAAGGAAGTGGTAGTATCTGGGGAATAAGAGATTGCCATTGGCCTCTTAAAGTTGACAACCTTATATTTATTATTAAACTAAATCTCTATCTCCATAAGGGGTAATTACCATAAGAAAGCTTAAGAGGCTACCGCTTAAATTTCAGCCACCCTATGAAATTTGTAATTCAAGTCATTTCAGGAAATCTCTTTCTCCAAGAGCCTCAATTACGATAGGTATAAAACTATGTCCAGAGCCACAAATTTCAGAACATTGCCCGTAAAATACTCCGGGTATATTTACTAAGAGTCCGGATTGATTAAGTCGTCCCGGGACTGCATCCATTTTAATACCCAGGGACGGTACGGCCCATGAGTGAAGGACATCATCTGAGGTAATTATTATACGAATAGCTTGATTATAGGGAACAGGGAGGCGGTTATCCACATCAAGCAGACGATATATACCAGAAGAGAGCTCATTTGAGGGGATCATGTAGGAGTCAAATTGAACATCATCAAAATCAGAGTATTCATAAGATCAATATCATTGGTGTCCTGTTACTTTAATTGTTAGGGCAGGGTTATGAATTTCATCAATTAAATAAAGAAGGCGAATAGAGGGGAGGGCAATAGCTACTAGAATAACAGCAGGAATAACAGTTCACACTGTTTCGATTGCTTGTCCGTCAAGGAGATAACGATGAAGAAACTTATTGGAAAATAATGCGGCTAGGAAAAATCCAACAAGTGAAGTGATAAGAATTACTACCAACAGGGCATGATCATGAAAAAAAATAAGTTGTTCTATGAGAGGTGAATTTCCGTTTTGCAGACCCAGCTGAAATCATTGAGACATTTTTAAAGGGGTCCCCCATCTTTGGAGCTTAAATCCAACGCATATGCGTTTCTGCCACTTTAAAATGTAGAAATTATAGTAATCTCTTCGTAAGAGTGGTCAGCAGGTGGGTGGGGGTGATTCCACTCTACACTTGATCTTAAGTTTAGTGAAAAAAGATTAATTCGTTTGGTAATCATAGCTTCCCAGATGCAAAAAATAAACATAAGCGTGGCAACTATAGATATAATTCTTCCTAATGAAGAAAGTACATTCCATGAGGTATATGTGTCCGGATAATCTGCATAGCGGCGCGGCATCCCTGCTAGACCTAAAAAATGTTGTGGGAAAAAGGTTAAGTTTACCCCTAAAAATATAATAAAAAAATGAACCTTAAGAAGGAACTGATTCATTCTTAGTCCGGTCATAAGAGGGAATCAATGTACGAATCCCCCTATAATAGCGAATACAGCTCCTATTGATAAGACGTAGTGGAAGTGAGCAACAACGTAATAAGTATCATGGAGTACGATGTCAATTCTAGAATTCGAAAGGACAACTCCAGTAAGACCCCCTACAGTGAATAAGAAGACAAACCCCAGGGCTCATAATATAGATGGGGTCATAGTAAGTCGTGTTCCGTGAAGAGTTCCGATCCATCTAAAAATCTTAATTCCAGTAGGGATTGCGATAATTATAGTTGCAGCAGTGAAATAGGCTCGAGTATCCACATCTATACCTACAGTAAATATATGGTGGGCTCAGACAACAAAACCAAGAATCCCGATAGCAAGTATAGCATAAATTATACCTAACGTACCAAATGCTTCCTTTTTCCCTCTTTCTTGACTAATAATATGAGAGACCATACCAAATCCGGGTAAGATTAGAATATATACTTCAGGGTGACCAAAGAACCAAAATAGGTGTTGATAAAGAATGGGGTCTCCACCACCTGCGGGATCAAAGAAAGAAGTATTTAAATTACGATCAGTCAACAATATGGTAATAGCTCCTGCCAGCACAGGCAGGGACAAAAGTAAGAGGACGGCTGTGATTCCTACGGCCCACACCAAGAGTGGCATACGGTCAATAGATATTGATTGAGGTCGTATATTGATAATAGTGGTAATGAAGTTTACGGCTCCTAAAATTGAGGAGGCCCCGGCTAAATGTAGGGAGAAGATAGCTAAATCTACCGAAGGTCCGGCATGGGCAATGGCGGAGGATAGGGGGGGGTAGACTGTTCATCCGGTTCCTGCTCCTCTTTCAACCATAGATCTAGCTAAGAGGAGAGTTAAGGAAGGTGGGAGTATTCAAAATCTCAAGTTGTTTAGACGGGGAAAAGCTATATCAGGGGCCCCTAACATAATAGGTACTAGTCAGTTACCAAATCCCCCAATTAGAATAGGCATAACTATGAAAAAGATTATAATAAATGCATGAGCCGTCACAATGACATTATAAACCTGTTCATCTCCGATTAGGGAGCCGGGTTGACCCAATTCTGCCCGAATAAGTATGCTTAAAGAAGTTCCCACTATTCCTGCTCAAGCTCCGAAAATAAAGTATAAAGTTCCAATATCTTTGTGATTTGTAGAATAAAATCAACGTTGCATAAGTAAAGTGGCCGATAATAGGTGCTAAATTGTAAATTTAGTTAAGGAAACTTCCCTTTACTAAAATTATTTCCAGGCTTAGTAGTTTAAAAAATGTAAGATTGCAAATCTTAAGATGGTCAATCCCTAGGCTTAATGGTTCTGATTTTTTTAATTCCTATTAAACAGTAAGACATAAATACATATATATAGGTGTTTTGTGCACGTAGGATTTTGATTCCTAAAGAGGAATTTACATTTCATATATAATATATATAGGGACGAGGTGCCTGATAAAAAGGATTACGTTGATACTGTAATTATGTAGATAATACCCTCGTCTAGGCAAGATGCAAAAGAATTAAAGCTTAAGAATCTCTTATTTCCGGCTTTGAAGGCTGGTAGTTTAATTAACTTAAAGCTCTACAAAAATAACAGGGGGAGTAAGACATTAAATCCTATTGATAAAACCGCCAGAACTTCTATGTTTTTAGATTTTATTTCTGATGGAAACAAGAGAGAGCTCATAGCAATCTTGAAATAAAAATAGACTGAGAGACATGAAGATGAAACAAGAGCCAAGATAATAAAGGGGGGTAAAATATTTATTTCTAGAGATATTCATTTGATGAAAAACCCTAGGAAAGGGGGGAGCCCTGCTAAAGAGAGGAGGCCAAATGAAATTGAAATCTTATAGGTTAGTCTAGTGTTATCACTTATTTGAGTTAGAGAAAACAACCCCTTCTGTTGTAATAGGGCTACTACAAGATAAAGAATAATTAAGTAAGTGACATAATAAGTTGATACTAAAAAAAATCTGGTTGTATTAATTATAAGCCAGGATAAATGTCTAATAGAGGAAAAAGCTATAATTAGGCGGAGATTGGATTGGCTGATCCCCCCTAGCCCCCCAATAATTGCTCTGACGAGGATAAAAAAGGAGCTTGTAAATTGGGTTATAATTAGCCCTAGAAGAGGTCCAATTTTTTGAAAAGTTATTAAGAGGGCTAGGATCTTCCACGATGTAGACTTAGAAATACTCACCAGTCATATATGAAACGGGGCTGCTCCAATTTTAATTAATAGGGCAAAGGGGATCAAAAATGAAAATGATTGATTTAGTGTACTCGCTAAAAAGATCACTGAGGCTACTGATTGAACTAAGAAATATTTTAGTCTATTCTCTTTTCTTTCTTCAATTATAATGGGGATAAATCTTAAAGAGTTTATTTCTATTCTAATCCACAAACCTAATCAAGAGTGGGCAGATACCATAAGGATGTAGGAAAAAAATAAGCATAATCATTTAATCATTTAAAGAGAGATTTCTCTATCATTGGGGTATGAGCCCAGTAGCTTAATTTAGCTTACTCTTTAA